AGGCGTTAGTTTACCCACTAAAATATCTCCTGTCTCTACCCAAGATCCCAGTATCACAATTCCATTTTTGTCTAAATTTCGAAGTAAGTGGGCTTCTAGGTGCGGAATTTCCTTAGTGATTTTTTCAGGACCATGGCTTGTCGCATGAGTCTGAATTTCATATTTCCGTATGTGAAAAGAAGTATAAATATCTTCATAGACCAGACGCTCACTAATGAGTACAGCATCCTCAGAATTGTAACCTTCCCATGGCATATAAACTACTAATATGTTTTTTCCCAAAGCGAGTTCGCCGCAATTTGTAGCAGCACCGTCTGCTACAATTTGTCCCCTTTTAATGCATTTACCTCGTTGAACCTGGGATTTTTGATGCATGCAAGTATTTTTGTTGGAACCTTGATACATAACCAATGGGATGTTTAGAGTATCCCCATTCCCAAATAGAATGATCTTGTCAGTATCGGTATAAATGATCTTTCCCTCTTGCTCGGCTACAGCGGAAGCTCCTGAATCTACGGCCACTTGGCGTTCCAATCCAGTTCCCACAATGCATTTTTCGGACCGAGAAAGCGGAACTGCTTGACGTTGCATATTAGAACTCATTAAAGCTCGATTTGCATCATTATGCTCGATAAAAGGAATGAGAGAAGCTCCAATAGAAAAATATTGAAAGGGGAAAATACTTCGAAGATGAACCTGTTCCCATGCAATATTCAGAAATTCCTGACGGTATCGCGCTGGAACAATCTGTTCCTCCCGAATACCTCGATTCAGTGCCAAAGAATTTCCTGTAGCTACCATATAATATTCATCTCTACTTGATGATAAAAAAAGCATCCGTATTCTTTTTGATCTCTCAGAAATATCATAAAATGGACTTTCTATAGACCCCCAATGACCAATCTTCGCATGAATTGCTAGGGATCCAATAAGTCCAACATTGATTCCTTCAGACGTGTCAATTGGACAAATGCGTCCATAGTGACTCGGATGGATATCTCGTATACGAAAACTAGCAGTTCGACCCGTCAATCCCCCGGGTCCTAAATAACTCAATTTTCTCCCATGAACTATTTGGGTCAATGGATTGGTTCGATCCAGAACTTGAGATAATGGATGTAATCCAAAAAAAGATTCATAAGTGGTTGTTAGTGGAGTTGAAGTCACTAAATTCTGAGGAGTCGGTATCAATTTTAGTCTAATTGCTCCACATATAGTTCCTCTAACCATATTTTCTAAACGAACTAGAGCCAATCCAAATTGATCTTGTAAGAGATCCGCTACGGAACGAATACGTTTATTTTTCAAATGATTCATATCGTCAAGTGTACCCATTCCAAATTTAATTCCAATCAAATGATCCGCAGCTGCCAATATATCTCGCGGTAACAAAAATGTATTGTTCTGAGGTATATCGAGATTCAGCCTTTGGTTCATATTTCGTCGACCAATCCTTCCTAATTCACATCTTTGTTGAAAAAATTTTTTTTGTAATTCCTTGCACAAAGATTCAGAGAATACTGGATCTCCGCCTACACAAGCAAATTGTTGATAAAACTCCAAAATGGCATTCTCTTTTGACCCAATTTTTTTTTTCTCCTTATCATTCAGGAAAGACAAGAAAATTTCAGGATAGCAAACATTCTCTAGAATTTCGTTTAAATTCGAGCCCATAGCTGATAATAGAACTAGAATAGATATCTTCTGTTTCCTACTCACACGAGCCCATATCCTTGCTTTTCTATCAATCTCTAATTCTAATCTTCCTCCCCAATCCGATATTATGGTGCCGGTATAGACCAAAATTCCGTTATGGTCCAATTCTGACCGGTAATAGATACCAGGGCTTTGCAATATTTGATTGATTACAATTCTATATATTCCATTTACTATAGAAGTTCCCAGGGAGTTCATTAGAGGTATGTTTCCAATAAAAATTGTTTGTTCTTGGATATCCTTATTGCTTTTCCAAATTAATCCTGCGGATACATATAATTCAGAGGAGTATGTAAGTGATTCATATACAGCATCTTTTTCTTTTATCAAGGGTTCTACCAATTGGTATGTTTCCGCAAATAATTGAAATTCAATTTCTTGATCCGGATCTTCAATCTTTGGAAACTTATAAAGTTCTTCTCTTAAGCCCCGATCAATGAACCTACAAAATCCTTCAAATTGTATCTGATTCAACCCGGGTATTGTAGACATTCCCGCATTTTCACCCCCAATCATTTTGAATTTCCCCTTTCTATTTTATAGAAAATATCCCATGATTTGCTGTCTCATTCTTCATCGAATCACATGAATAGATTTAGCAATAATGGAATTTCCGTTTTTTTTTACTGAATCACATGAAAATTTTTTTACTTAACTCTGTATATGAAATACCTGTTATGAAAAGAGGAAAAAAATGGAATTTTATACTCAAATTTGAATTTGCAACAAAACAAACAGATAGAATCGAAATTCTAAATGGAAAGAAATTGAAAAAATCCACCTAGACTGCCGGTTTTTTTTAAGAATATCAAAACGAAAAATGGATTCAATTTCTAACATTATTTATTATGTTATGATATTACATATTTCAATTCGATTGGATACCAGAAAAAAAAGAAATTCGTGATTTGCTCTGCTCGATAAAGACCTAATCTAAAAATCAGAAACAATATATAATTCTTTTTTTTTTCGCACTTAACCCCTTTTCAAAATTGTTCAAAAAAAAAAGAATAGGAATTCGCAGAGACGAGAGATATTTTTTAAAATTCTCTATAGAATACCTATTCTATACGTACGGAATACGGATATAAATAAAATACCCGGATTAGATATTTTCGGTGTAACAATTAATAATTATGTTATTCTAGGGTTTACATATACTGACAGTTGCTGTTATAATTGAAATGAAAAAGAGGAGGTTTTTTTCGATAAAAAAGAGCAATAAAGAGCAATATTAATTCATTTTTATATCAAATTGGATTCTCTTATCTCATAAAGACAAAACCATATTATCAATTCCAATTCAAGAATTGTTCAGGAATTTATAGTTAACGGTTCCATTTTGTCCTTCCATTTTTGCGTTTGTCGCTGAAAGTCCACGTTTTTTTTTTTTATTTTGGCGGCATGGCCGAGCGGTAAGGCGGGGGACTGCAAATCCTTTTTCCCCAGTTCAAATCCGGGTGTCGCCTGATCTGATCGACAAGAGAATTGAAATAGCTTATTCCGTTTTGTTGATAGAAAACTTGCATGGGGGGGGGGGGGGTTGCTCTATAAAATAAAGCTTTGCGTCACGAATTCAAGGAAAGATTCTAGTAGTGAAAAGGAATCGATAAATCTTGAGATGATAGTCATTTCACCCCATTACTACTGCAGTGTCCATCTAGTCTACTGACCGGGTCTTGAATTAGATTGGATAAGTATGGATAGGTCGGACAGAGAGAATCTAATTCCATTTTTAGTTGGGGAACAGGCAGAAGAAACCTTGCATACAGACTCATGAAAGTTTATGAACGTTCTGGCAGTTATTCAATATTAGTTAGATTTAATACCGAATTTAGATTGAATAGCTAATTGGCTTTCTTTTTTTTTTAGTTATAATTTATATTATTATTATTTAATAGAATAAATTTAATTAATTTTCGGTAACCTCTCTAGTCGAAGAAAGAGTTTAATAGACTTTCTTCTGATTGTTTTCGAGAATGAATTGAGAGACAGTAAGGATTAGATCAAATAGAAATAAGAAAAAGTATGCAAAGTTATCAGTCTTGATTGTATATATATATCTATTTTCATTTAAATAAAATGAGGGGAAATAAAAACATAGGTCTTTGTATTGTTACCTGTTAGTAACAAAAATCTCCTTAATACTTCCAAGGAAGTTTCCGAATATTTTGTTTATCCGTAATGTTTTCCGATTCTACTAGAAATCAGATAAGAACTTGTTATACGTTCTAATTGGATTTGTTAGATTGTTTCGTTAATCGTGTTAGCACAGAATCCCTTTTTGACTCTGTACCAGTGATTCCACTATTATTATAGTTTATAGTATTATTTGTGATTAATACAATACAAAAAAAAATAAAACACGAAGAATTAGTGAACAATACTGAAATAATTCCTTCATATTGATATTGTTGATATAGATAGGAGACAAAATTGACATGGATATAGTGAGTCTTTCTTGGGCTGCTTTAATGGTAGTTTTTACATTTTCCCTTTCTCTCGTAGTATGGGGAAGAAGTGGACTTTAATGGTACTACTTAATTTAGTTAAGGGATCAAACTGTATCAATTGTTTTATAGCTGAGTTCTGATATTTTTTTTTTTACTATTGAATTTGAATTTAAGTATTCAATTTTATCTTCATTATCGGAATTCTATTGTATTCGAGTGGTGTAATGTATTCTAGGCATAATATAGAAATACAAAATACTCTTTCAATCAAACAACAAATATTTGAATTATTCCCATGTTTGTGTCAAGGGGATAAAAAAAGTTAGGAAATTTATTCCTATTCCAACCGAATTCTTCCTAAGATCTCTTTGAACTGGCTCTTACCAAAGTTATATATCGAAAATGAGGAACCACGGAACCCCCTCTTCTTAATCTAACACCATTCCCTTTTTTTTTTTCAAAAAAAGATAAAAGAAATATATATAGTATAGTTATGTTATTTGTTATAAAGCAGATACACAATTTCGATAGGAAACAAAATCGACATTGGAGTTGTCTAACGAGATACTACACAGAATAACATGTTGGCCTTGCTTTAGGTGAATACCATATTACGTATTTACCTTACCACTTGCTTGTTTTATTTATTTATTTATTTTTTATTTTTGGTTCGAAATTGGATTTATGCTTTCTTTATTGAACTTCATTTGCAATCATGGTTTAAATATTAAAAATAGGTTGGGTTTAACCACCAATCTTTTCGAAATAGGGAAAAAAACTTTTCATTTTAATAGAAACCTCGGATCATCTGTTAACTATTTAATAACAACTATTTTATCAATTACTTCTCGGAAATGCTAAAAAGATTACTTGATTTTCTTATACCGGGATTGGTATTAAAATCTAATCGTAATACCATAAATTGAATCGGAAAAATAAGAGTTGCTTTTGGATTATTACAGATTGATTTGAACCAATACAAATCAAATAGATGAAACAAAGAAGAAATTGGGGATACTATGCTATATACATTACATATAAGGTAATTGAGATTCTATATATGAATAAGAGAATATATATGAATATACATATTGTAAATTGATCCATATTTTTTTATAAAGTCAAACTTTTTTTTTACACTACAATAATAGATAAATAATATGGTAGAAAGAAATCGATTTTATTTCTACCATATTATACGGATTTCATAGAATTCTGTTGATTCTAGTCCGATTATTTCATTTTAACCTTAAGACCACAAAACAAAAATGGAATTTTTTTTTTTTCATTCATTGCATTGACATGAATTAAGAAGTCATGTTTAAGTAAAATTAGTCACTTTGACTTACTGTTTTTACATAAATTATAAGTAAAAAGGCAGTAGGAACTAGAATGAACAGTGCAGTAGCAATAAATGCAAGAATATTTACTTCCATAATCTCTATGCTTTATTTCTCTTTTATTTCCAATAAATAAATCGGGATTTAATCCCATATAGATGATAAATCTTTTGTCGGTAAATTCAATGGTATAAATTACATCTTGATGATATCAAATGGGATCAATATTATGAATAACAATAGCTGAGCTATAAAATCGATTAATCGTCGAGAATTGAATAGTATAACATAGGAAGATCTTTTATCCATACCCAATTCCAAAAATTATGTTTCCAATGCAATCCAAAATTCCGTATTCTTTTTTTTTTACTTTATTTAACTTTAATATGAAGGTTCCGACAAAGAAAGAAAAAAAGATGGATCCCTGTTAGGAATGATATTTTGTTTGTTATTTTGATTTTATTCCCTTTCACACACGAAATGAATTGATGTCTTTTTTTTATTTGTATCCATCGGGACTGACGGGGCTCGAACCCGCAACTTCCGCCTTGACAGGGCGGTGCTCTGACCAATTGAACTACAATCCCAGGGAAAAGGGCGTACAGCATAGATATTCTTATGATTTCATTCAAACCCCTTCTTTTTTTCGATTTTAGATTAGAATCGTTTGCTGTAACTGACAGAGGCGGGACTTATATATTGATATTGATATATATCAATACGCACTTTTTTTAGGGAGATCGACACGGATTACGAGTAATCCGTTCGTTATTGCCAAATCAATTGAAAAATGAATCAATCAATAAAAAACAAAGACTCTTTTTTATTTACTTTTATCTTTTTCTTTAACCCTTTCCTTAGACTTTATACTTACAGATCCTGATATGAATCTAGATCATTAGCAAGATTCGAACTTATGAAATATAGATTTCATTATAGAATTTCATTCTACAATATGGTACAAAAAAGAAAGCGCTAGAGATTTGTCATATTTGATTTTCTTCCGTATCCGAGCACATAGGCCATTTCCGAAGAACAACAAATGGGTTATATTATTTCATGGTGGATCGTAAAATTATTGGGCCGAGCTGGATTTGAACCAGCGTAGACATATTGCCAACGAATTTACAGTCCGTCCCCATTAACCGCTCGGGCATCGACCCAGGAAGAATCAATTTGAGTCTTTTTTGATAATCCATGATCAACTTCCTTTCGTAGTACCCTACCCCCAGGGGAAGTCGAATCCCCGTTGCCTCCTTGAAAGAGAGGTGTCCTGGACCACTAGACGATGGGGGCCCACTTTCCCGACCACCATTATACTATGTTCATAGTATAACATAGTTTTTTTTTTGTCAATAATAGATTGGAATGATATGATTCGATCAGAAGGATCTTTCCATTTTTTCAAAATTCCATACCATAGAATTTTTTGGTTCATCATTAGATTTCGAAATTTTTCATTCCAATCGCCAATCCAATCTATAATTCCAAAAGGAAAAAAGGATAAGTATTGCGAAAGAAAGATAGGATCCTTTCAGAGAATAATTGGTTTGCTGGAAAAGGCGGGAGTTAAAATATCATTTCTTTCACTTTTATTCATTGTTAAGATTCGGTAGGTATATCTCTATCTCATCCTAAGCCGGAAAAAAAACGAAAATAAATTTGGAAATCGGGTAGAAGGATAAAGATCAACAAGTTATTGAAATTTTTTTTTTTTCCAATAAAGAATGAAGTGGTTGAAGGACAGGAAAATTGAAATCAATTTTTCAATGATTCGATAAAATATTTGAATTGGTGGGTACATGTATCAATACTCAATACAATGAATTTCGTTATGATGAGGATGAATTCAATTCAAATCGGTTTTGTGAAAAAATTCATTACATTGATACTTTTCAAATCTAATATCAATAAACCTTTTCATTAACTATACTCTATTCACTAGGTAAATCAATTTTTTGTTCCTTAATGAGTCGCTATGTAGATAATAT